ATTTTATCTTGATATGTTTGTAGGATGGATAAGGTCAAACTTTATTGGACGGTCCAAAATTAGACCAATAGAATTCTGTCTGTTATAATTATTAGTTTTATATAATTCTTATTTTAATAATTAAATAAATTAATAATAAAAAAAAAAAAACAAAGTACTTCTGAATTGATCTCACCCCTTCTTTAATAATTTCAATTCTTCTTTGTTGAGTAATAACTTAATTCTTCAATAAAATACTTCTTGTAGAAATATAACTAGCCCGTCGTTTTTACTTATGAAAAAGAATTCCATATTAATTCATGAATTATGATACATATTCTATATATGAATATGGATATGGAAAAGGATAAAAAAGATATTTTTTTATTGGAATTGGGTTTCTTTCTCTTTTTTTTTTTTTTCATTCCTATTCTTCTTTCTATTTCTGAAAAAAAGAGGGCTTACAAAATAAAGGATTTTTTCGTTCCCAATAGTTATGTATTTAATCGGTGGATAGGAGCATACTCTGGATTGGAATCGTGCCTTGGGGAGTACTGCCTAATAATTTCTACCAACCTTAAGCCCCAATTAGTATTCTTTGTTTGTATATTATGTAAAAATGTCCTTTTGGATAATTTACAGAATTTCCATTTCCATTACAAATCCGTTACATATCTTGGTGTTTCTAACCATCCACTCGTTTTTGTTCAACCCCCCGTTATGATAATACATGTATCTTAATACATACAAATGATAGTGAAAACTCAATACGGTGGATCTTTTGAGCCCGCTTCAAGTCAGGATGACTAATTAACCAATCTTGGGGTAAACGGTTTCTTATGTTTATGTTTATTTCCGCTTAACTCTTTAACTCTTATACATGGAAAATGAGACTCAATATTTTTACTGCGAATTTATATATTTATATATTCTAAATTATCTAATTTATATATTATATATAATATAAGCTGTTTTCTTTCACTCATATAACTATTTGATTTAATTCTTCAATCCGAATAATGAATAAAAAAAATGAAGATATCTAACTTTACTCAATTCATTCCACCGCTTTCCTAGAAAGGAAGAATAGAGAAAGGTTTATGTCTATATATCAACGAATCGCACGTAGAGATATTGATAACACACATAAAGTTAATGGTATTTCATAACTAATCGATTGAGCAGCAGCTCGTAGACCACCTAAAAAGGAATATTTATTATTTGACCCGTATCCTGACATAAGAAGTCCAATGGGAGCAATACTTGAAATAGCAATCCATAAAAAAACACCAATATTGAGATCCGCTAAAACAAGGCGATAACCAAACGGAACTACTAAATAGCTTACTAAAATTGATATCACTGCTATGGATGGACCGATACTGAATAAACGAGTATCCCCTCTAGATGGAAAAAGATTTTCTTTGAAAAGAAGTTTTGTCCCATCTGCTAGAGCTTGAAGAACTCCCAAAGGACCGGCGTATTCAGGTCCAATACGTTGTTGTATTCCCGCGGATATTTCTCTTTCTAACCATACAATTACCAGTACGCCTATTGTGATTCCCAATACAAGAGTCAAAATAGGAATAAGTAACCATATAATTCCATAGACCCCCTTTAAAAATTCCAATCTAGAAAAAGAATCGATATCTTGTACTTCTGGTGTATCAATTATCATTTCAACGATCAACTTCTCCCATAATGATATCTATACTACCTAGTATTGTCATAATATCAGCCAATTTCATTCTTTTAACTAACTGAGGAAGAATTTGCAAATTGATAAAACCCGGCGGTCGAATTTTCCATCTCCAAGGAAAACCACTCCGATCCCCTATCAGAAAAACCCCCAACTCCCCTTTTGGAGCTTCGACTCTCACATAAAGTTCTTGTTTCGGCAATTCAAATGTAGGAGAAGGTTTTTTACTAATAAAGCGATATTCAAAATCATTCCATTCTGGATTCCTTTCTCTATCAAAGTATCGGGTTTCTAAATTCTCATATGGCCCCCCCGGAATTCCTTCGAGAGCCTGTTGAATAATTTTTATGGATTCCATCATTTCACCAATTCGGACTAGATAACGAGCCAACGAATCCCCTTCTTTTTGCCACTGTACTTCCCAATCAAATTCGTCATAACACTCATACTGATCAACTTTACGAAGATCCCATTGTATTCCGGACGCTCGCAGCATTGGTCCCGATAAACCCCAATTTATTACTTCCTCTCGACCAATAATGCCTACCCCCTCGACTCGTTCTAAAAAAATAGGATTGCGTGTAATAAGTTGTTGATATTCAGCAACCCTTATTAAAAAATAATCGCAGAAATCCAAACATTTATCTATCCAGCCATGAGGGAGATCAGCCGCTACCCCTCCGATCCGAAAATAATTATGCATCATTCTCATACCGGTGGCAGCTTCGAATAGATCATATACTAATTCTCTTTCTCTGAAAATATAGAAAAAGGGAGTCTGTGCACCAATATCCGCCATAAAAGGACCGAGCCATAACAGATGAGAAGCTATACGACTCAACTCCAACATAATTATTCTGATATAGCTGGCTCTTTTAGGTACTTGAATATTTCCCAGCTGTTCCGGTCCATTTACCGTTATTGCTTCTGTGAACATAGTAGCTAAATAATCCCAACGTGTTACATAAGGCAAATATTGTATAATTGTTCGGTTTTCCGCAATTTTTTCCATCCCTCGGTGTAAATAACCCAATATTGGTTCACAGTCAATAACATCTTCACCATCTAGAGTAATGATAAGTCGAAGAACACCATGCATTGATGGATGGTGGGGACCCATATTGACTACCATGAGGTCTTTTCTTGGAGCTGGTATATTCATAGGTTTTTCCTTAATTCATTCTTTCATGAATTGTTGAAAACGAAAAAAAGTTCATTCAAATTCAAGATCTAATAAATCAAATAATTCAAAATGCTTCTTCAAATTAACGAGTTTTTGATTCCCGAATATCCAACCGATTAATTAATTCTTTATAACCTATTCTATTTTTCTTTGACAAATAAGATAGCAGTCGTTGGCGTTTTCCCAGAATTTTACGTAGACCTCTCTGAGATAAATAGTCTTTTTTGTGTAATTGTAAATGTGAAGTAAGTCTTCGTATCCTATTGGTGAAACTAAATATTTGAAATTCAACAGAACCCCTGTTTTCTTCTTTTTCTTCTTGTGAAATAACTGAGATGAATGAATTTTTTACCATAAAATGAAACCCCCTTCTTTTTTTAAGATATTTTTATTGATAGATATCTTTATTGATCAGTAATAATAATGTCACTTGTTTTAGTTTGGTATAGACAATAATCTTAATTTTGTTCGAATTTCGAATTTTATTAAATCAAATGAAATCAATCCGATTTTAATTTAAAAATTCGATTTGAAAAGGTATACAAAAGCATGGTTGTTTTCCGTACTCCAAAAAGATAAAAACTTAGTCCTAAAATCAGAAGATTTTATTGATTCATTTCGAGATCGAATTGATATGTCATTGAATTAGTATCATGTATCAGAATGGAATGTAAGACAATGAATGTGTGCACCTCTTTGTCGTCATAGACCCGCTACGATATGGGAAAGGTAGCAAAAATATAAAAATATACTAGTAATGAATTTTCAATCGCGGATACATATGTATCCTTACCATACCGAAACGACTGCCGTTATTGCTATCAAACCAATACCGATTCATACAAGCTAAATCTTCTAATCGATAATTGGGCCACAGAAATAACTTTAATTTAATAAGTTTCTTTTGATATCCTTTGCTTTTATCCAAAACCTGACTGTTTACCTTATTCCCATTCCCCAATGCTGAATTTTTATGCATATCATTTCTATTCCTAGAATTGAAACAAATTAGAATTCGAAATTCTCTCCGAAGTCTAGGTGATAAAAGATTTTCAGGAACAAACAAATCATAATTATTTTTATCCCTATTTCCAGTCATCTTTTTATATTTGGTAATGACTTCATCAGAATTCTTATCAACATGAGTTTTTTCTAGGTATTTTTGATTCATTTTGTGTTTACTTTGATGAACCAACGAAATACCAATGGTTTGAGACATAATAAATTGCCCATCATTTTTTATAGATAGACGAATTGGTTCAATAATCAAAATTCCTCTTTTGATCAATTCTGTAAGAGTTAAATTTTTCTGAATCATCAGAATATCAAGACTCATTTCTCCCCTTTGAATAGAGGATATAGTTATTTCTCGTGGATTTATCAGTCTAAGCAGGAGACAATATACTTTGATGTTATTAATTATTTTTTTATTTAAAATATCATCCCATCGCAATTGAAAAAGAAAATACCTTTTTAGTAAGAAATCAAACTCCGCTTTTGTATTGTTCTTGTATTGCTTTTTATTTTTATGTTTTTTCATGTCCGAGCCCGTATAATCTTCTTCAACATCTTTTTCTTGGTTTGAAAGAGCAGATTCAAGGTTTGCTTGGTCCACGGATTCTTTTTGCCCTTTATTTCGTTTTTTTAATTCAAGAGATTTTTTTTCATTGGAGGATATTGATATAAAAGGATCTTTTTTTTTATTTCCAGCGATGCTTTTGTTTTCAATATCAGTAGCGTTTTCATTTATATTAGAATCTAAAAGAAGTAATTTTATTGGTATAACCCACGGTTTTGTTTTATACAAATTATAAAATATTAAAAATTCTGGGAAGAACCAACGTTCAAGATTTGATATGGGACGATTTAGTATTTCTTCATTCATTCCCATCCAATCAAAAAACCTTTTTTGATTGGATAAGTTGATTTCTTGATCTTGATGAATTGTGAGATAAAAAAGGTTTTTCTTTTTGATTTTATCAATTATTTGATAATTATTAAGCTTAGCCTTAGTAGATTTTTTGTTACTGTTTGGGTCAGTATCAATATTGATCCAAGCCTCGATATCGATTTTCGTTCTAAGACAAAAATCGAGAATTCTCCAATCAAAATATTTTCTATCCAGATTTTTCTCCATATCTCTAATATCATCTTGTACTAGATCCTTATTGCTAGGGATAATAGGAATACCTTCCATCATATAAAAAGATTTTCGTTTATTTGTGTTGGAATTCGAAAAAACTTCTTGGTTATTTTTTACGTGTAATGACGATTCATAAATTGAAGAGTACTTCGTATCTTCAGAATTAATAGATTTATATGCTAACCGATCATATCTATATTGTTTTTTAAAATTCTCTTTTTCATTTAGTAATGAAGCCGTTTCAAAATTATTTTGTTTTTCGTAGTGAATAAATTTTGTTTTTTTAGATGAGTTGCATAAATCCTTATTTTGATTCATACAGTGTTGATTGAATTGATTTCGCCATTTTTGTGGTACTAGTCTAGACCATCTAATCTGAGATATATCATATTGATAATGATTCCTTAACCAATTTTTCCATTGATTTATTCCAGAATTCTGACGATTCTTATGTCTTAATTGAGAATGAAAAAGTTCTTGTGTTCCAACAAAATAATCCTTTATTTCAGTCTTAATAAAAGGGGCTGCTCCATTATATTGAAAGAAAGATTTTAACTTATAAAAATCAAAATTACTAAATTGGGTTTGTGAGAGTTTGTAAAATACATAGGCTTGTGAAAAGTGGGATAAGTCACAAAAAGTATTTGAATTCTTATTACTAATATTAGTATTATAAAGTGTCTTTTTTATAGTCGAAATAAAGTGAATTAAACTTTGATTTGTTTTATCCATTTTTTCTTGATTTGTTTCATTATTGGTAATGTATTTATTAATAATTTTTTTTATTGATTCAAGAAATGGTTGTGTATTGATTCTAGGAATATTAATGATCCACAGAAAGATATCTATGTATATCCTTTCAATGAAAAATTTCATAAAATAATGTAATTTGCGTATTAGTCGAGCATTTTTTCTTTTTAATATCTGCAAAATATTTTTTTGTGATTCCAACCCTTTATCATCATCACTTATTTTGTTAGAACGAATATTTCGATCCGGAATTCGAAATCCGCCCTTTTTTTTATTTGTAATTTTTTCTATTTGGTTTATGATTGTGCTTGTTCTATCAGTTAGATCCCGCATTTTTTTTTCTGTCAATGAATAATTTGTCCAATTCCGAGGTATAGTTTCAATGGATGATGGTATAGTTTCAATGGACAATTCATCAATCATCAGATTACTGGTTATAGAATCTTTTTTAGTTTTACTCAATTCATATACTTTTCTTTTTCTCAATCCAAATAATAGAATTGGATTTATTTGTGAGAGTTCTTTTTTTATTTCTTTTAAAAAAAGAATCTTTTTAATGACCCCTTTTTTTGTTTCTTTTAAAACATTTACAAACAATTTTGTTTTTTCTTTTAAAATTCTTAGAATTAGAAAGCATTTCTTTTTCAATTTTCTAATTTTTCTTTTGAGTTCTTTAAAAATGGGTTCAAAAAATGAAAGTTGTTTTCTGGGAGAATCAAAAGGGAATTCAGCTTCCATTCCAAAAATTGTTAAAAAACAAAAATCATTTTTTGAATCTTTCTTTTTCATTGGATCATTATAAGGGGCTCGTGGGTTAGATGTGTGCCAAGGTTTCAGACGAAAAGGAAATAGGATCTTAATCTGAATACCGTCTGTTAACCAGTTTTTTGGAAATTCTTTTTCTGATAATTGAACGCCATTATAGGTGCATTTAACATACATTTCTCGATTCCAATCTTTAAAATCCTCGGACCATTCGGGAAATTGAAACAATAGCATACGGGCGATATTTTTAACTATTATCAATGAAGGCAATATAATATATTTTCTAAGAATAGATTGGGTTACTAACAAAAAACCTCTTAGTACTTGAGCAAGTAAAATACTATCCCAGGCTTCCGCTATTTCTATACGTACTTTCTCCTTTCTTTTGGCTTCCTCTTTTTTATCCTCTTCCTTTTTTTTCTCACTTTCTTCTGTGGTTTTCTCTTTATAATCCCCAATTTTGAGTTCTGTGTTTGTCCACATAAAATTTCTCAAAATTAGGTTTATACGTTCGGAAATATCAAAAGAAAAAATGGGGGATTTGTCTATTCGGTCCAAAAAGAGGGGGGAATGCGCATCTGCCTCAAAGAATTTCCAAGTAACTATTTTACGTCTTTGAGCACGCACAGAGCCTTTGATTATGTCTCGACGAAAATTGGATTGTTGTGAATAATGTATCAAAGCCACTTGGTCTGTTTGATCAGTATTATTAGTTTCTTGGGTATTACTATAAGTATCAGTATTCCGTTGGTTATCAGTAAAAATAACTATACGTTTTGCTTTTCTTGAGCGAATCTCATGATCCACTACCACACTTTCCTCGCTTTCTCCCTCCTGTTGTTCCAAATTGTTAATTAATTTGTATGACCATCGAGGGACTTTTTTTTTTATTTCTTTTAGTGCAATAGATTTTTTTTTTATTGTTTTCTCGTTGGGAAGAGTTGTATCTGCATCAAATAAAAAATTGAAAATTTTTATTCT